ATAAGAGGTTTTTCTTACAGTAAAACTTTACTCTTATAAAAACAAAAAAAATAAAACTATGAGAGTTTTATTATATTTCTACTTAAAAAAATAAAGATAATCAAAAAATATTAAATATTATAACCACTAAAGATAAAGCATAACCCACATTTATATTAACAAAATTAATATAAGATTTACCCATTAAAGAACTTACAATTAAAAATAAAGAATAATAAAAAGAAATTATAAAATAGATAAAAATTATAATAAATAAAATTTTACTGACAGTTATTCTATTAACAATAATTATAAATTCTGACAAAAAAGATAATGAGGGGGGAACCCCTCTATTAGACAAAAATACTAAACTAAAAATAATACCAAAAATTATTCTAGAACTAAAAAATCTATTCATAAAATAAATTATACGACTCGATCTTCTATGATAAAATTCACCAATAAAATAAAATATCAAAGTCGAGGTGTAACCGTGGGCCAACATTATTATTAATCTACCCACTTTTCTCCTTATTATTACTAAACTCAAAGACAGTAATAAAAAACTTATGTGTGTGACCGAAGAATATGCCGCCAAAGACTTGGAATCACTTTGAAATACACAGCTAAACGATGCTAAAATCATACCTACCAATGATAACACAACTCAAAAATTATTATACACAAAATTTATACTGCCCATAATACGCAAATAACCCGCAGTACCCAACTTTAATAATAACCCGGCCAATAGTATACTAGCCGTAGTGGGTGCTTCAACATGGGCCTTTGGTAATCACAAATGCAAAAAATATACCGGAAATTTTATTATAAATCTAAGAGATAAAATAAAAAATAACTCCCACGAAACTATAAAATCATAATAACACATACTTATTATAAAATATCTTTTATAATAAATAAACAAAAATGGAAAAGAACAAAATGCAGCATAAAATAACAAATAATAACCAGAATTAATTTTTTCAATTTGAGAACCAAAGCCCAAAATTATAATTAAAATAGGAAATATTGATAATTCAAAAAATATGTATAATATTAATATATTACTAGAAATAAAAAATATTAAACACAAAATGATTAAAATTCCACTTAATATTAACAAATTAAAATTTTTTTCTCTAATTATAACCAAACCATAAATAAAAATTATTATAAATACCAATAACACATAAACACTTGAATCAACAATAAAAAACAAACCCAACCAAGATATATTATTCAACATTACAAAAACTAAAATAATTAAAAATAATAAAAAATAAATAGGTTTAAAAAAAACAAGTATACTTATTAATAAAACATCTAACAACACTATCTTAACCCTGTAATTACAAGTTACAAATTCTTTATTAAACTAAAATAGTAATAAGATCATCAATAAACAAATACAAATAAAAATAATCAAACCACATCAACAAAATGTCAATACAAAATAGCAAATTCTAAACCTAAATGATGATTATAATTAAAATGAGATTTTAATAAACGTAATAAGTTAAAACCTAAAAATAAACCCCCACACAATACATGAATTCCATGAAAACCCGTAGATAAATAAAAAATTCTTCCAAAAATACCATCAGAAATCGAAAATCTAGCCTCCTTATATTCTATCAACTGAATTCTAGTAAAATAAACAGCCAATAAACAAGTTAAAATTATTCTATTAGTACAACTCTTATTTCTTAACAACCTATGATGCGCCCACGTAACAGAAACCCCCCTACTTAATAAAATAATAGTGTTTAATAAAGGTACCCCAAAAGGATTAACTAAATGCATCCCTATCGGTGATCAACTCTCACCCAACTCGTGAACAGGTACCAAGGCTGCATCAAAAAATACTCAAAAAATCCTAAAAAAAAATATAAATTCACTAAAAATAAATAAAACCACCCCAAATTTAAACCCGTCCATTACAAAAAAATTATGATAACCCCTCAAACCCTCCATTGAAATATCTTTGGCTCAAACAAAAGAAATAAATAAAACTACAAATAAACTAAATAAAAAAGGTAAAATTAAACCATATTTAAAAAAAATTACAAAAGAACTAGTTAAACCCAATGAAGAAAAAAACATAAAATAAGCATAACTTGATAATCTTAAAATATGAAAATTATGAAACAAAACATAATAAACATCTTTAGAATCTAAATCTAATATATTTAATATACTAATTATGTAAATAAATAAAAATTTTCTAAATATAAATATAAATAATATTACAAAAATTAAATAAAAATAAACAAAAGAAAAAATAGGACTCAAAATAGTAAATGGATGTTCCACCAAACACTGACCCAATCAACTTAATACAATAGCTGAAATAATAAATAAAAATACAATAAACTTATTTAATTTAACTAAACAAGACGTATAATTATTAATTATTACAAATAAATAAAACAAAACAATACTTATTAATAAAGCCACCACACCTAAAACCTTATTGGGAATAGCACGTAAAATAGCATAAGCAAATAAAAAATATCACTCCGGTACAATATGAACAGGGCTTATTATGGGATCAGCTTCAATAAATATTTCAGGATCCCCTAAACTAAAAGGATTTAATAAAGAAAAAATTACAAATAATAATCAAAATAAAACATTATAGGCATCTTTGTTTCAATAATCTGGACCAAAACAAACTTTATCATAATCACCATGACAATACAAACTAGAAGTTCTACCAGTTCTATGTAAAAAAATTAAATGTATTATAACTAACACTAACAAACCCCAGGGTACTAAAAAATGCAATACAAAAAAAAACTTTAGAGTAGCACTAGTTACACCAAAACCCCTCCAAACTCACATTACCACCGAAGGCCCTCAAATTGGAATAACACTCAATAAGCTAGTAATTACAACAGCAGCTCAAAAACTCATTTGTGCTCAAACCAATACATAACCTATAAAAGCTTCTATTATTACCAATAAATAGATAGTTAAACCCGAAACCCAAACCTTCTTTAAACGATAACTTAACATAAATAAACCTTTAAAAATATGTAAATATAAAAAAACAAAAAAAAGACTCGCCCCGTTAAAATGAAAAATACGAAAAATTCACCCATAATTAACTTCATATATAATATACTGTACAGCATCAAATGCTATTGAACCGTCTGCTGTATAATAAAAAGCCAAAAAAGTACCTGTTAAAATTTGGAATACCAAAACCATACCCAATATTCTACCAAAATTTCAACCAATAGTTAATCTTTTTCTTGATGGTAAAGTTACTACTAACGAATTAACAAAATTATACAAATTATTCTTAATTTTTATTATTTTAAAGATCTTAACTTCTTCAGAGTTATATTTTTTATATTAAACTATTAAAATTTATTTTGTAAATAAATCCCTTTTGCACCAAAAACAAATATTCTTACTAAACTAAATTACAAAAATGTTAAATCTTTTTGAACCGTAATCAAACATAGAAAATCTATTTAACATTTTTAATATCTCATCAAAAGAACTTTACCTTATCAAGATAATATAATTAATTTTACTAATGAAATTTAAACTAAAATCACCAATATTAAAGGTACAATTGATATAAAAATAAACTTATTATATTTAAATAATTCTATAATCTTACCTCTTAAATTCACCATCCAAAAACTAATAGACAACACCGATAAAAATATCAAAAATAATAAAATTAAAATATTAAAACTATAAACTTTTAAAATTTCACTTAAAGAAAAAATCTTTACAAAAAATCTTACTCTAAAAGGTATATTCAAAAACACCAACATAGTTTCTCAACCCAATCCACCATAAAAATTTAAATACTCAAATTTAGGAATTAAGAACAACATTAAAACAAAATAATAAACAAAAATTAACAAAACATTAAAAAAAGAAACTAAATAACCTAACACAACTCAATTAAAAGATTCAGTGGAAGATAAAATTAATAAATTTTTATATATCTTTATTAATAATATCTGTAATAAACAAACTAATAAACCCAACAAAAACAATATTAATACTTTGTGATGTATTAACTGCAACATAATTAATAAAAAAGGTAACTTTTGAAAAGTTAAAAATCACATTAAATTAAAACCAAAAATACTGTTGGTAACACTAAATAATCAAAAATGTAATGGAGCAACACCAATTTTTATTATTAAAATTAATAATTGAACATAATTATAAGATATAATTAAAAATAATAGACCTAAACTCTCTTGTATAACAAAATAATTAAATAATCTTGAGTATCTGTTTAAACCCTTATTTAATATAACAAATAATAATGTTATTAACAAAAAAATTCTCCACCACACTAATACATTATTAACCAAAATACTCAATAAACTCAAAAAAAATACAAAACCAAACAAAAACATTAACAAAAATGAGCAGAATAAACCTATAACAAATTTAGAAGACTTGTATAAAACTCATTAGTTAACTTATATCTTTTGCGCTTAAAACAAATGCACTTCATATGCTATATTAACAACAAATTATAAGGCGTGAAAATTCATTTTCAAATTAAAAATTTGACACTTTAACTTAAGTTAACACCTCAAGTTTTAATTTACTCATTTAAATATAAATAAATCAAACGAGAAAAAATATATCTTTGAATAAAAAAAACAAAACACTCCATTATAATTGCCAAAATTCTAATTCAAACATATTTTTCCCCCAAAAAATTTTCCACCCCCATATAAATTATCATTCTAATTAAATGACCAACTATAATATTAACAGTTAAACGTACGGTTAACGCCAACGGACGAGAAAATTCACTCACAATTTCAACCAACAACATACTAAACGTCTTTATAAAAGTATCTCCACTCTTACTTATATACACAGAAAATTTTTCCCTTGAAATAAAAGTAAATAAAGTACTTAGTCAAGCAACCATAGCATAAATAAAAGTAAATTCCACTATACCACACGGACAAAAAGAATAAGTAAAATAACCCCCAAAACAACAAATTAATAAAACAATAAAAGTAAAAAAAGAAATTACTGAACTTAAAGGTAATTGAATTCTATATCTAAAAACATTAATTAGGCTAGAAAAAAACTTTTTTACTAAAACATTTATTATACTTTCTTTAAAATATAATAAATATTGTAAAAAAAAAATAAACATAAAAACATCTAAAAAAAATACTTGATTAATTTATAAAAATCTCACATAATAAAATATTAAAAAAATTAATGAAATAGGCAAAAATTTAAACCAGAACATTCTTATCATTATATCATAACGAAAACGAGGATAAGAACTTCGAATAAAAATTATTAAAGAAAAAATTAAAAATCTTATAATTATAGAAAAATTAAAAAATAATATTGAACCTATTACGCTAAAAAAAATTAAACTACCATATTCACTTAAAAATAACAAAACAAAAGCAACACTAGCATATTCTACATTATAACCTCTAACCAACTCACTTTCACCCTCGGCAAAATCAAACGGTGCACGATTTAACTCTGCCACAATTATTACTAAGAAAGGTAAATAAATAATTAATAAACTTCAACTTAAACCCCTTACAAATGTAAAAATATTATAATGAATTATAACAGCTAATAAATATAAAGAAAAAGCAATTTCATAAGAAATTCTTTGACTCCTGGCACGCAATGCACCTACAATACCATATTTTGATTTACTAACAATACCACTAATTAACGTAGTATAAACTGAAAATCCAATCAAACACAAAAAAAATAGTAAAGAATACTCAAAACTGATAAATTGAAAAAAATAAGGTAATACATATCACTCCAAATATATAACTACAAAACTAATACCCGGCACCAACAAAAAAGACAAATCTGAAGAATTTAATGGTATTATCTGTTCCTTTTTTAATAACTTTACACCATCTAATAAAGCCTGCAACACACCTATAAAACTAACTTTAGTGGGCCCCAAACGATTTTGTCTTCTACCTAATAAATGACGTTCATATAATGTAATAAAAGCAATTGCTTGTAAAATGAAAAACATTATCAAAATAACCAATAGAAAAACTACAATAATCAAGAATAAATTCTTTAGATTTACAATCTAACATTTTACAAATAAACTAAATTCTTCTTAAAATATTTAAGGATAAACCTCTTGATTAACAGTCAATAATTCTCTTTAAACTAATCCCTAAAACTACAAGATTAAATCTTAAAATTTGTTTTCAAAACAAATAAAATAGTTTAATTATTAGGTTTAGGTTCCCCTAAACCTACTTTACTACAACTTACTCCCCTTTGGGCAATTGATGGATGATTTGTACCACATCTAAATAATCTTCAAAAAACCATTAAAATCTTTTTACTGTCTTTTACATTTTCATATTATAAACTATTATAATAATTCACTTTACAAAAAATTGTAGGCCAAATTAATCTCAACATATAAACCAAATATATATCTATTTTTATAAATAATAATTTATTATTATATTTCTTAAAAATAAAATAAACGATCATACATGAGCCTATTAAATAAGTAGTTAATGAGGGTTCTCAATTATTACTCAGCCCCCAAAGATAATTTAGAAAATCTGCCAATATTCTTTCAGTTTAAATACAACTTTACTCCTGCTCTTTTAACTTTTGTCTAATTAGGTACTAATCTAATTCGTTTACCAAAACTTAAAATTATAATATCAAAATTAAATTAACTAAAATTTAACCTATAGTTATAAAAATTTTATATTAACATTAATTATAATTAACCAAAATTAAAGTATATGTTTAACAAGCCTAGCCGATTATTCTGGAACAAGTATTATACAAACAATTAATTACCGGGGTAAATTTTTATTGCCCACTATATAAATTAAACCTAAATAATATTATTTTAAAAATTTTTAAATTATAATCAAATTTAATTTTTATAAAAGTAATCTTTAAACAAGATTTTCACCTATTTATTGAAAATAAATTATACTAAATTATACTAAAATCTCACACTTAACAAAACACTTATAGATATAAATTTTTAATTTTGAAAATTAATAGTTTAAATTAACTTAAATCTATAAGAAATACACTGAGCACCACCATAAAACTTTATACCCCCCACTATAATCACTATACCTAAAATTCTAGAAATTACCGAAAAACATATAAAATAAAAAAATATTATACCGGTTAATTCCCCCACAAACTTAATAAATAAACTTATTATTATAAATTCTAATGAAATTAAAATAAAAATAAAACGCTGTCACTTAAAAAACAACATCAATAATCTTATAAATAAAAAAATAATTATTAACAAAGAAATTTATACTTTACGTAATGCACCAGAAAAATTTAAAAAATAACTAGTAAAATTTATAAATACCAACAAAATTAATAAAATGTATATTAATATATATCAATATATCTTATAATAAAATACATTTAAACCCACCACCATTACCACACTATTTATACTAAAAGATAAAAAACAAAAAGTTAAAATTAAACCCAGTCAGACAACATAACCCTTAACCACACTAATTTTAGATAAACTGGAAAAATATACCAAAATTACAAAAATTCCACTCAAAAATAATAAGCAAATAAAATAAGAATATCAAATATAATACCCCACCGTTATTAAAGGCATTACAAACAATATTGATAAAATTAAAAAAAATCTACTCTTCATAGGATCCACTATTAAATAACTTATAACACCACACAACACAGCCAAAAATAAAAAAAACTTACCAAAAAATTATTATCCTTTTCATTGTAAGTGAAATATTCTTAATAAACTAATAATTTAATAAAAAAAAATCAGTGACAAAATCTTAATAACCCAAATATTATATTTTAAAATTAAACTAAACACTGATATAATATCATATATATATATAAGAATTATTTATAAAAGATTCTCTATTATACATAAATAAAGTTTAGTCCACTTTATTTTAAAAGTAGTTACGCTTGGGACGTAACTTTATTATAAAGTCTAAATCTAAACTTTATTAGTATAAAGGGAAATGAACAAGAGCTATCTTGTTCCTTTTTTTATTATATATTATATATTATATATAATATATATATATATATATATTGATATAGAGTTTAAATTTTACAAATGCAAATTGTATATTTTAAATTAAATTAAAACCCCAATTATATTAGAATAAATAACAAAAAGATAATAATAACTACATTATTATATTTAAATGAATTTAAATAATAATTAAAAAACAATCTTAATACACCTAAATTATTAAAACTCAAATATCCAAACTTATTTAAATTTATATCCATAAATTTCAAATTTTTTACCTTATAAATAACATTTTTAGCAAAATAATCTACCAAAAAATTATATACTAATTCTTTAAATAACAATTTTAAAACCAAATAAACCACTATTATAATCAAAATCAAATATATTAGAGGTACAAAAAAATCAATATACAAAAAAATTTGTGGAACAAATAACATATTAATATTTAATCATCACAAAAAAACGATAGAAAAAATAACCAGACCCAAACTCAAAAAATTTATAATTATAGTATTTCTATAACTTAACACAACTTTAGAAAAACTAACAAAAAAACTTTTTCACAAACGATAACTATAACCAAAAGTAAAAAAAACAGACAAAAAAAACATAATACTAATTATTATATTATAATTATTATAAAAAAATAATTCCAAAATAGCGTCCTTACTTACTATACCCCTTGAAAATACTAATCCACACAAACAAAATAAAGTTACCAATAATTGTAACTGTATTAGTATTGGTAAATTACCATTATTACCATACCCCCGGCCATCTTGTTGACCATAATTACAATGGATTAAATAACCCACCTGTATAAATAAACAACTTTTAAAAAGTGCATGTCTTACCAAATGAATAAACGAAATAAACCTTATACCTAGTCCCAATGTTAATATAGAAAATCCCATTTGTGACAAAGTACTCAAAGCAACAACTTTTTTTATATCTTCTTCTACTAAAGCCGTAATTCTAGAAAAAAATATAGTAAACATACCAATCAATAATATTACTTTTATTACCCCCCCATTTAATAATAACTTATTAAAATTTATCAACAAAATTAAACCAGCTGTTACTAAAGTTCTTCTATGAACCAACGAACTCACAGGTGTGGGGGCACTTATAGCCTTTGGTAACCAACTACTAAAAGGAAACTGCGCCCTTTTAGTAAAAGCAGTTAATAATAGTAATAACACTATTATTCCACACATTATTTCAAATCTCAAAAAATAATAACCGTAAAAAATAGCACCTCTAAAAAAAGTAAACATAAAAAAATCACCAATACGATTTATCAAAGCAGTATTTATTGCACCAGAACTACTATCCCAATTATTGTAAAATAATACTAAAAAAAAACTAGAAATACCTAATAAATCCCAACTCAACAATATTGTAAAAATACTTCTTCTATAATTTAACATAAACATTCTACCAACAAAAATTAATAAAACAAAATAATAATAATTAAAATTTAACTCACCACTTAAATAATAGGTACTAAAAATCAAAACACTTAAAGTTACTAAACCCAAAATTAATGAAAATAAAACTCTATTAAAATAAAAATTAAATTTTAAAGATAAAAAATCCCACTCCAAAAAAATTAAACCTAATTTTATAAACGGCAAAAAAGATAATATTAACAATAATAACACAAACACAAAGGATATCAAAAAAATTAAAACATTAATTAAATTCTAAATAACTCAAATCAATTTTCCATATCATCATTCTATATAAAAACCCCCTAAAATAAATAATATTAAAAAAACAAATCTAATAAAAGAACCAATATCAGAAATTAATAAACCTAAAAACATTACCACTTCTAAATCAAAAATTACAAATATTAACATTATAATAAAAAAATGAATACTAAAAGAATTCTGAATTTTACCAATTCTTAAAAAACCCCTTTCAAAAGCCCCAATCTTTAACAAATCAATCTTCTTAATACTTAAAAAAAAATTACCCAAATACAATACTAACAACAAAACTAAAGCAAAAAAAACCACTATTAATAATCTTAACACTAAAGCTTTCACTTTATAAAGTTTTAAACTTTTAATTATTTTCCTTTCGTACTAATAAAATTTAACAAAAATAATTAACAAGATAAACAATTCTATCTCACAATGAATTAAACTAATATCACGTTAAGTTAATTAAAAGAAGAACAGTCTTAAACATTAAATCTTCTCCTTTTTTAATTTACTTAAATACAACATCGATGTAAAACTTATCTTACTATAAGAACTAGATTAGATATGATTTTCTGTTAACTCCGGAGTAATTCAATAAATTATTAATAGATATTAAATTTATATAAAATTCTGCCCTAGAAAATTTTAATTAATACTACAAATATAATATTAATTAAAAGAATTTCCGAAGACTTATCTTTGTTTAATTATAAATATAATTTTTTATATATAATTAAAATTCTAATAAAATAAAAAAATAATTAACCAATAACTTCATTCATACTGGAACCCAATAAAAGCACAAATTATTTTGCTACCTTAATGTCCTCACGCTAAGACTGCCATTTAAATATCACCGGGCAGAAGCAAATTTTAATTAAAAATCTAAGTCTTTAAAAAACATTTGATTAAATTTTTAATTCTTTTATTAAATTTTTTTATAACACAAAATTTTTAAAATTTACTAATTTAAAAATTATATAAATATTAATAAATTAATATTTTAAAATTAAACTTAACTGTTTGCTCAAAAATAAATAGTTATAAAACTAAAATAATAAATACTTCAACTTTTAAATTTATAAAATAAAATCATCTCAATATAAATTTCTAATATTAAAAAATACACAAATATCTTAAAAGTCGACTTTTCAACCCCAACTCACTTAATTTTTATTATGAAACAATAAAACTAAAGTGAGTTCCTCCTTTTAATTTTATATTTTATTATTAATAAAATTTTCTTTTAATAGTATGCAATACTAAATAATAAATAACATAAATTTATAGCTCTAAATTCTCTTGTACCACAAACAAAAATTTTTAATAAACTAAAAAGCTCTTAATCTATATTTAAATAACACCACCTTTTAAAATTATCCAATAATGTTACCTCCACAGCAATAGGCATAAAACTATGATTTGCCCCACAAATCTCTGAACACTGACCATAAAACACCCCCAACACAGGAAAACTATAACACAAAGTACTTAAAATTCCACTTATAGCATCTAATTTTACTGATAATCTGGCAAGTGATCAAGAATGAATAACATCAGCAGAAGTGATACAAAAACGAATATTAGTATCACAAGGTACTACACAACGATTGTCTACCTCTAATAAACGAGGTTCACCTAAATTTAACTGATCCAAAGATTTTATATACGAATCAAATTCCAAACCAGGAATATCTCTAAACTCATAACTTCAATATCATTGATGTCCCGTAACTTTTACAGTCAAATTACTATCTAAATTTATTAATCCATAATAATACAATAAAGATAAGGAAGGGATCATCTGCATTAATAAAATCAAAGTTGGAAATACACTACAAAGTAATTCACCGAATTGATACTCAATTTTCTTACTTTTAAAATAAAAACTATTAAAAATTAAATAAATAAACAACAAAAAAACAAAAACCAAAACACCTAGCAATAAACTACAATTAAATCTATGAAATCAATCTATATAACTTGAAAATATACTTCTGGAAAAATTTAAATTATAACCTTGAAAATAATTACCAATTAATTCTATAAACCACTTGATTGGAAATCAAACATACTTATTTATACTAAAGAACTCCATAAAATTTTAACCTAGTTATTGACAATAACTTATACTTAATTATACTAAAATTTTAATCAAAAATATAACAAGAGAAAACACCTTTGAGGTATGAACCCAATAGACTTACTTATCCTATCTTATTAATAAAATTCTAAACCTTTTAATTTGCAATTAAATATACTAATTATACTAAGAATTTTAATTTTTCACAACCGAACATCTAAAATAAATTTCCGATTGATATCTATGTCCAAAAACATAACTACTTAATCTATATTCCGGTCTTCTATTAATAAAACTATCATTTAAAACTATACGATAACTAAAAAAAGACTCCAACAACACATAAATAAACATAAACAAAGCAAAGACCCTAATTATTGAACCATAAGAAGACATAACATTCCACACAGAATATACATCAGGATAATCTAAATACTTACGAGGAAAACCATGTAAACCTGCAAAATGCAATGGAAAAAATGTCAAATTTACACCCACAAATATTAAAAAAAATACTACCGACATTATTAATTTATCATATACATAACCTGTTATAAAACTTCATCACAAACTAATTCCTGTAAAAATACCAAACACAGCACCTAAACTCAACACATAATGAAAATGACTTACCACATAATAAGTATCATGCAAAATAATATCTAACCTAGAATTTGATAATACCACACCAGTTAAACCACCCACTGTAAACAAAAAAATAAAACCCAATACTCACAATAAAACTGGTTGAAAAACTATTTTTATACCAAACAAAGTAGCTAACCAACTAAATACCTTAACCCCAGTAGGAACTGCAATTACCATTGTTGCCGCAGTAAAATAAGCCCGAGAATCTAAATCTATCCCCACAGTATATATATGATGAGCTCAAACAACACAACCAATTAAACCAATACTTAAAATTGCATAAACTATCCCCAAAGAACCAAATACTTCTTTTTTACCAGTCAAATATAAAGTAGACTGTCTAATAATACCAAAACCCGGTAAAATTAAAATATAAACCTCAGGATGACCAAAAAATCAAAATAAATGCTGATAAATTAAAGGATTACCCCCTGTACTTGGATCAAAAAAAGAAGTATTTAAATTACGATCAGTTAATAATATAGTAATAGCACCAGCTAAAACAGGTAAAGATAAAACCAATAAAAAAACAGTAACAAAAACAGTTCACACAAATAAACTTATATGCTCCAAAGAAATAGATCTACTACGTAAATTTTTAGTTGTACACATAAAATTAATACCCCCCAAAATAGAACTTAAACCAGCACAATGCAATCTAAAAATAGCTAAATCCACACTTCTACCCGGATGACCCAAAGTACTAAGCGGTGGATATACCGTTCAACTAGTTCCACAACCTATATCTACAAAACAAGAATCTAAAATCAAAAACATAGCAGTGGGCAATAACCAAAAACTTAAATTATTCAAACGAGGAAATCTTATATCCGGTGCACCCAATATTAAAGGTAATATTCAATTACCGAAACCACCAATTATACTAGGTATAACCATAAAAAAAATTATTAAAATCGCATGAGCAGTAATAATTGAATTATATAATTGACCGTTCCCCAACAATAAACCAGGTTTAGCTAATTCTAAACGAATAATTAAAGACAAACTAGTTCCCACTATCCCTGATCACAAACCAAATAAAAAATATAATGTTCCAATATCTTTATGATTGGAACTCTCCAATCAAGTTGCTAATCCACCTTGATACTTTTTATAAATATTAAT